TACATAAATTTATCTAGTACATAATACATTTATGTATATCGTACATTAAATTATATTCCCCTAGCATATAAGCATGTATTAAATATCAATTATATAAGACATCATATCATTTATCAACATAAAATCTTACACACCATGACTATCCTACTCAACTAAATATTAATGCTCAATAGACATATCTGTGTTATCTTACATACACCATTCAGTCATAAACCTTTCTTGTCCACACGACTATCCCCGCCCACATTTGGTCTATTAATCTACCATCCTCCGTGAAACCAACAACCCGCCCACCCATGCCCCTCTTCTCGCTCCGGGCCCATTCAAACTTGGGGGTGACTAATGTGGAACTTTACCAGGCATCTGGTTCTTACCTCAGGGCCATACAATGCTTTATCGTCCATACGTTCCCCTTAAATAAGACATCTCGATGGTACGGGTCTAATCAGCCCATGCCTAACATAACTGTGGTCTCGGGCAGTTGGTATTTTTTAATTTTCGGGATGGTATCACTCAGCATAGCCGTCAAGGCATGAAGGTCAACTTATAGTCTAGCTGGACTTCTCATTCAAGTATCATTTACCCTCATCAATACCCCTGCAACAGATTAATTAATGGTTCAGGACATAAGTATAAGCAGTACTAAAAATGCAAATGCTCCCTCCTCCCACCAACCCCAGAAGGCTTATTATTCATGTTTTCTTCGGACATAACTATTATACCAACAACTACCTTAGCCAAACCCCCCCCTTCCCCCCACGGAATTAGCCTATCCTTACCAAACCCCAAAAATAAGGGACTTAATATCCGGGTTTCCATCTATTCTCGTAATGCCCTTAATACGGCTTAAAAATTAGTACAAAAAAAAAATAACACCTAAAACCCAAATACCGAAAAATAACCCAAGGGCCCTAAAATTTTTAAGTAAAATTTTAGTATGTCCACTCGTTAATGTAGCTTATACAAAGCAAAGCACTGAAAATGCTTAGATGGATGCAAGCATCCCATAAACATCAAAAGGTTTGGTCCTGGCCTTATAATTAATTGGAGGTAGAATTACACATGCAAACATCCCTAAACCAGTGTCAAATCCCACAGAGTTGATAAACTCCAAGGAGAGGGCATCAAGTACATACAATATAGCTAAAGACGCCTTGCCTAGCCACGCCCCCACGGGACCCAGCAGTGATAAAAATTAAGCAATAAACGAAAGTTTGACTTAGCCATGCCTCTTTAGGGTTGGTAAATTTCGTGCCAGCCACCGCGGTCATACGATTAACCCAAACTAATTATTCTCGGCGTAAAACGTGTTACTGGAAACACAAAAAAAATAGAATTAAAATCCATCCAATACGTGAAAATTCATCGCTGGACTTAAAATCAGTAACGAAAGTAATTCTAATTCACCTGAAACACGATAGCTAAGATCCAAACTGGGATTAGATACCCCACTATGCTTAGCCCTAAACTTCAACATTTACAAAACAAAAATATTTGCCTGAGAACTACTAGCCACAGCTTAAAACTCAAAGGACTTGGCGGTACTTTATATCCATCTAGAGGAGCCTGTTCTATAATCGATAAACCCCGCTATACCTCACCACCACTTGCTAATTCAGCCTATATACCGCCATCTTCAGCAAACCCTAAAAAGGAATAGAAGTAAGCAAGAGAATCACCATAAAAACGTTAGGTCAAGGTGTAGCCGATGTGGTGGGAAGCAATGGGCTACATTTTCTTACTAAGAACATTACGCTACCCTTTATGAAACTAAAGGACAAAGGAGGATTTAGTAGTAAATTAAGAATAGAGAGCTTAATTGAATTGAGCAATGAAGTACGCACACACCGCCCGTCACCCTCCTCAAACTAAATAAACGAAACCTATACATAATTCCATCAAACTTTTACGAGAGGAGATAAGTCGTAACAAGGTAAGCATACTGGAAAGTGTGCTTGGAATAACCATGATGTAGCTTAAATATATAAAGCATCTGGCCTACACCCAGAAGATTTCACAACAAATGAACGTCATGAACCAAATCTAGCCCTAACACATACACAACTTAACTATAATACACCAACTAAAACAAAACATTTGACAAAAGAAAGTATTGGAGAAAGAAATCTACCCTAGGAGCTATAGAGAAAGTACCGCAAGGGAAAGATGAAAGATTAATTCAAAGTAAGAATAAGCAAAGATTAAACCTTGTACCTTTTGCATAATGAGTTAACTAGAAAACACCTGACTAAGAGACCTTCAGCCAGGCACCCCGAAACCAAACGAGCTACCTAAAAGCAGTACAAAGAACTAACCCGTCTATGTAGCAAAATAGTGGGACGACTATTAGGTAGAGGTGAAAAGCCTACCGAGCTTGGTGATAGCTGGTTACCCAATAAAGAATTTCAGTTCGACTTTAAGAATTGCCATAAGAAACAGAAATCTAAATGTAATCTTAAAATTTAGCCTAAAGAGGGACAGCTCTTCAGGAATGGGAACAACCTTTAATAGTGAATAAAACCTAACACCCAAGACCATAGTTGGCCTAAAGGCAGCCACCAATAAAGAAAGCGTTAAAGCTCAACACTAAAAAACCTTAATCCCATAAACTAAAAATGAATTCCTATTAGCACTAATTGGGTTAATCTATTGTTATATAGATGAGACACTGTTAATATGAGTAACAAGAACGTCGTTCTCCAAGCACAAGCCTATAGCAACCCGGATAACCATTGCTAGTCAACAGCCTAAGGTGAATAAACACTAATAAAACCAACCTTCACTAAAACTGTTAATCCAACACAGGCGTGCTATAAGGAAAGATTAAAAAGAGTAAAAGGAACTCGGCAAACAAGAATCCCGCCTGTTTACCAAAAACATCACCTCTAGCATAATAAGTATTAGAGGCACTGCCTGCCCAGTGACAAACGTTTAACGGCCGCGGTATCCTGACCGTGCAAAGGTAGCATAATCACTTGTTCCTTAATTAGGGACTGGAATGAATGGCCCCACGAGGATTCAACTGTCTCTTACTCTCAATCAGTGAAATTGACCTTCCCGTGAAGAGGCGGGGATAATAAAATAAGACGAGAAGACCCTATGGAGCTTTAATTTACTGGCTTACGCTTACCAACCAACCAACCTAATGGATCAAACCATAAACTCTAAGCCAGTAATTTCGGTTGGGGTGACCTCGGAGCATAAAAGAACCTCCGAAAGATTAAATAACTAAGACAAACAAGTCAAAGTAACAACAATCTAATTGACCCAATTCTACTTTGATCAACGGACCAAGTTACCCTAGGGATAACAGCGCAATCCTATTCAAGAGTCCATATCGACAATTAGGGTTTACGACCTCGATGTTGGATCAGGACATCCCAATGGTGCAGCAGCTATTAATGGTTCGTTTGTTCAACGATTAAAGTCCTACGTGATCTGAGTTCAGACCGGAGCAATCCAGGTCGGTTTCTATCTATTAACTATTTCTCCCAGTACGAAAGGACAAGAGAAATGAGGCCTCCTTAAACAAAGCGCCTCAGAGCTAATATATGAATTTATCTCAATTTAATAAGCCTGTAAAATCAATACCCTAGACAAGGGTTCATTAGGGTGGCAGAGCCCGGAAATTGCGTAAGACTTAAAACCTTGTACCCAGAGGTTCAAATCCTCTCCCTAATAGTGTATTTTATCAATATCCTGTCTCTCCTAGTACCAGTACTAATCGCCATAGCATTCCTCACTCTAGTAGAACGGAAGATCTTGGGCTATATACAACTACGAAAAGGACCTAATATTGTAGGGCCATACGGCATATTACAACCATTCGCAGACGCAATAAAACTATTCATTAAAGAACCCTTACGACCTTTAGCCACCTCTACTGCCCTATTTATCATCGCCCCAACCCTATCCCTCAGCCTAGCCCTCAGCTTATGGATTCCACTTCCCATACCTCACCCCCTCGTAAACCTAAACTTAGGAGTCCTATTTATCCTTGCCACATCAAGCCTATCAGTATACTCAATCCTATGATCAGGATGAGCATCCAACTCCAAATACTCCATATTCGGAGCCCTACGAGCAGTAGCACAAACAATTTCATACGAAGTGACAATAGCAATTATCCTCTTATCCGTACTTCTAATAAACGGCTCTTTTTCTATCCAAACCCTCATCTACACCCAAGAACCCATATGACTTTTAATCCCAACCTGACCACTAGCCATAATATGATTTATCTCAACCCTAGCAGAGACAAACCGGGCCCCCTTTGACTTAACAGAGGGAGAATCAGAGCTAGTTTCAGGCTTCAACGTCGAATACGCCGCCGGACCATTCGCATTATTCTTCATAGCCGAATACATAAACATTATTCTCATAAATGCCTTATCAACAATTGTATTTTTAGGCCCCTTCCACAACTTATACAACCCCGAACTCTACACTACAAATTTTATACTAAAAACCCTACTTCTAACCACCTTGTTCCTATGAATTCGGGCCTCCTATCCACGATTCCGATACGACCAGCTCATACATCTCCTATGGAAAAACTTTCTTCCTCTGACATTAGCCTTCTGCATATGACACATCTCTATCCCAATCTTCATGGCAAGTATCCCACCCTACACCTAGAAATATGTCTGAAAAAAGAGTTACTTTGATAGAGTAAATTATAGAGGTTTAAATCCTCTTATTTCTAGAACAATAGGAATTGAACCTACACCTGAGAATCCAAAATTCTCCGTGCTACCCATTACACCCCGTTCTAAGTAAGGTCAGCTAATAAAGCTATCGGGCCCATACCCCGAAAATGTTGGTTTAAACCCTTCCCGTACTAATTAACCCAATCACACTCCTAATCATTTATTTCACAATTTTCATAGGCCCCATAATTACTATACTCGGCTCCAACCTGTTTACTATATGAATCGGCCTAGAAATAAATCTATTAGCCCTGATTCCACTAATAATAAACAACTCCAATCCCCGATCTACAGAAGCGGCCACAAAATACTTCCTAACCCAAGCAACCGCCTCCATAATCCTCCTCATATCCATCATCATAAACTTCAAACAACTAGGTCTATGAACATTTCAACCAGAGACTAGTAACTTCATTATAACAATGACCTTCATTTCCCTAGCGATCAAATTAGGGCTAGCCCCCTTTCACTCATGACTACCTGAAGTCACCCAAGGTATTGAACTAAAAGTGGGCCTAGTCCTACTAACATGACAAAAAATCGCCCCACTATCAATTCTATCCCAATTCTATGAACTAATAGACTTCAAAATACTAATCTCATCAGCCATCGCTTCAGTCTTAATCGGAGCCTGAAATGGACTAAACCAAACACAAGTACGAAAAATTATAGCGTACTCATCTATCGCCCACATAGGCTGAATAATCTCCATTTTACCTTACAACCCCTCCCTTACAACACTCAACCTCCTAATCTATATTCTCATAACAATTCCTATATTCATAGTCTTCCATTCACATTCATTTACATCCATTACCTCCATATCGCTCATATGAAACAAAATACCAATAGCACTCCCTATAATTTCATTAATTTTACTATCAACAGGAGGCCTTCCACCACTTACAGGGTTCCTGCCAAAATGGGCCATTATTGCAGAACTACTAAAAAATAACAACCTAATCCTAGCTACACTAATAGCAATAACAGCCCTAATCAATCTCTTTTTCTACACTCGACTAATTTACTCAACATCTCTAACCACATTCCCAACAAATAATAACTCTAACATGTACATTCAACATACCCACACCAAAACCAACAACACACTACCACCCCTCATAATTTTAAGCACAATACTATTACCTCTATCCCCCCTACTCCTGTAGGCAGAAGTTTAGGATACTCAGTCCAAGAGCCTTCAAAGCTCTAAGCAAACCTATAAAGTTTAACTTCTGATAAGGACTGCAAGACTACATCTTACATCTAATGAGTGCAAGTCAATCGCTTTTATTAAGCTAAGTCCTCAACTAGATTGATAGGACTCAAACCTATAAATTTTTAGTTAACAGCTAAACACCCTAAACTGGCTTCAATCTACTTCTCCCGCCTATCAGAAAGGGGGCGGGAGAAGCCTTAGTAGAGTCAGTTCTCTACACCTTCGAATTTGCAATTCGATGTGATTATCACCTTAAGGCTTGGTAAAAAGAGGCCTTATCCTCTGTGCTTAGATTTACAGTCTAATGCTTTACTCAGCCATTTTACCTATGTTCATTAATCGCTGATTATTCTCTACCAATCATAAAGACATCGGGACCTTATATCTCCTATTTGGGGCCTGAGCAGGAATAGTCGGGACAGCCCTAAGCATCCTAATTCGAGCGGAACTTGGGCAACCAGGTGCTCTATTAGGTGACGACCAAATTTATAACGTAGTCGTCACAGCCCACGCATTTGTTATAATTTTCTTCATAGTAATACCAATAATAATCGGCGGGTTCGGTAACTGACTAGTCCCACTAATAATTGGGGCCCCCGACATAGCATTCCCACGAATGAACAACATAAGCTTCTGACTTCTACCCCCATCATTCCTTCTTCTCTTAGCCTCATCCATAGTAGAAGCAGGAGCTGGAACTGGCTGAACCGTTTACCCACCACTAGCCGGCAATTTAGCACACGCAGGAGCATCCGTAGACCTAACCATTTTTTCCCTGCACCTAGCAGGAGTCTCATCAATTTTAGGCGCCATTAACTTCATCACTACTATTATCAATATAAAACCACCAGCCATAACACAATATCAAACCCCCTTGTTCGTATGATCAGTCCTCATTACTGCTGTACTCCTCCTCCTCTCCCTCCCAGTCCTAGCCGCAGGCATTACAATACTCCTAACTGACCGAAATCTAAATACTACATTCTTTGACCCAGCCGGAGGCGGTGACCCCATTTTATACCAACACCTATTCTGATTCTTCGGCCACCCCGAGGTATACATCCTTATTCTCCCAGGCTTCGGAATCATTTCACACATCGTCACTTACTACTCGGGCAAAAAAGAACCGTTCGGTTATATAGGAATAGTCTGAGCCATGATGTCCATCGGCTTTCTTGGCTTCATCGTATGAGCCCACCATATGTTTACAGTGGGGTTAGACGTAGACACTCGAGCTTATTTCACATCAGCTACAATAATCATTGCTATTCCAACAGGAGTAAAAGTGTTTAGTTGACTAGCAACCCTTCATGGGGGCAATATCAAATGATCACCCGCAATACTATGAGCTCTAGGCTTTATCTTCCTATTTACAGTAGGCGGACTTACAGGCATCGTACTATCTAATTCCTCTCTAGACATCGTCCTTCATGACACATACTATGTAGTAGCACATTTCCACTATGTCCTATCAATAGGCGCTGTATTCGCTATTATAGCCGGATTTGTCCACTGATTCCCGCTATTCACAGGCTACACCCTAGATGACATGTGAGCTAAAACTCACTTCGCCATTATATTCGTAGGAGTCAACATAACATTCTTCCCACAACACTTCCTTGGCCTTTCAGGTATACCACGACGCTATTCTGACTACCCAGACGCTTATACCACATGAAATACAGTTTCATCTATAGGGTCATTCATCTCACTTACAGCAGTACTAATCATAATCTTTATAATCTGAGAAGCCTTCGCCTCCAAACGAGAAGTACTTCACGTAGAACACTCCTCTACAAACCTAGAATGACTTCACGGCTGTCCCCCACCATACCATACATTCGAAGAACCCACTTTCGTAAAAGTAAAATAAGAAAGGAAGGATTCGAACCCCCTAAAACTGGTTTCAAGCCAGCATCATAACCTTTATGTCTTTCTCAATGAGATATTAGTAAATAAATTACATAACTTTGTCAAAGTTAAGTTATAGATTAGCCTCTATATATCTTATATGGCTTACCCATCTCAACTAGGATTACAAGATGCTTCCTCACCTATCATAGAAGAATTAATGAATTTCCATGATCACACACTCATAATCGTTTTTCTCATTAGCTCCCTAGTGCTTTACATCATTACACTTATACTAACAACAAAACTGACTCACACTAGCACTATAGACGCACAAGAAGTAGAAACCATTTGAACCATCCTACCAGCCGTCATCCTCATTCTCATTGCCCTCCCATCCCTACGAATCCTTTATATGATAGACGAAATTAACAACCCAGCCCTCACCGTAAAAACTATAGGACATCAATGATACTGAAGCTACGAATACACAGACTACGAAGACCTTTGCTTCGACTCTTATATAGTCCCAACTTCTGACCTTAAACCAGGGGAACTCCGACTCTTAGAAGTAGATAACCGAGTAGTACTCCCCATAGAACTTCCCATCCGAATACTAATTTCATCCGAAGACGTCCTGCACTCCTGAGCCGTCCCTTCCTTAGGACTTAAAACAGACGCCATTCCAGGACGACTAAACCAAGCAACTATCTCATCCAACCGTCCAGGCCTATTCTACGGACAGTGCTCAGAAATTTGCGGATCCAACCATAGCTTCATACCGATCGTCCTTGAAATGGTCCCTCTAAAAAACTTTGAAGACTGATCATTATCAATAATCTAATAACATTACGAAGCTTAGAGCGTTAACCTTTTAAGTTAAAGATAGAGATGTCCAATCTCCGTAGTGAATGCCACAACTGGACACATCCACATGATTTATCACCGTTTTATCTACTGCTATCACACTCTTTATCCTCATGCAATTAAAAGTCTCACTCCATGTTTTCCCACAACCACCATCAGCAAAATCTATCGAACTATTAAAAACGAACAATCCTTGAGAATCAAAATGAACGAAAATCTATTCGCCTCTTTCATTACCCCAACAATAATAGGCCTACCTATCGTCATCCTTATCATCATACTTCCATCAATACTTTTAACCTCATCTAAACGACTAATCTCCAACCGATTCCACTCATTCCAACAATGATTAATTAAACTTATCATAAAACAAATAATACTAATTCACTCCCCCAAAGGACGAACATGATCCCTCATACTAGTGTCCCTAATCATATTCATTGGCTCAACAAACCTACTAGGCCTGCTACCCCACACATTCACTCCCACAACACAACTATCTACAAACCTATGCATAGCCATCCCTCTATGAGCTGGGGCCGTAATCTTAGGCTTTCGACACAAACTAAAAGCCTCATTAGCTCACTTCTTACCCCAAGGCACCCCAATCTCCCTCATTCCCATACTTATTATCATCGAAACCATTAGCTTATTTATCCAACCCATAGCCCTAGCAGTTCGACTTACAGCCAACATTACTGCAGGACACCTGTTAATTCATCTCATCGGAGGGGCCACACTAGTTCTAACAAGCATTAGTCCCCCAACAGCCACAATCACATTCATCATTCTAGCTCTACTAACCATCCTAGAATTTGCAGTTGCCCTTATTCAAGCCTACGTATTCACCCTCCTAGTCAGCCTATATTTACATGATAACACCTAATGACCCACCAAACACACGCATTCCACATAGTTAACCCAAGCCCATGGCCTCTCACAGGGGCCTTCTCCGCCCTCCTATTAACCTCTGGCTTAGTAATATGATTCCACTATAGCTCAACCACCCTTCTCTCACTAGGCCTACTAGCTAATACCCTAACCATATATCAATGATGACGTGACGTAATCCGAGAAGGAACCTACCAAGGCCACCACACCCCTATCGTACAAAAAGGCCTACGCTACGGAATAATCCTATTTATCGTCTCTGAAGTATTTTTCTTCGCCGGGTTCTTCTGAGCCTTTTACCACTCAAGCCTAGTTCCAACCCATGACTTAGGAGGCTGCTGACCACCAACAGGAATCACACCTCTTAATCCACTAGAGGTTCCCCTCCTAAACACATCAGTCCTACTAGCATCAGGAGTTTCCATCACCTGGGCCCACCACAGCCTAATAGAAGGCAAACGCAGCAACATAAACCAAGCTCTATTAATCACAATCCTACTAGGAGTTTATTTTACTATCCTACAAGCCTCAGAATATTACGAAACCTCCTTCTCCATCTCAGACGGTATTTACGGATCTACATTCTTCATAGCAACAGGCTTCCACGGCCTTCACGTAATTATCGGATCGACATTCCTAATCATCTGCCTTCTCCGACAACTAAACTTTCACTTCACATCAAAACATCACTTCGGCTTTGAAGCAGCAGCATGATACTGACACTTCGTAGATGTAGTCTGATTATTCTTATACGTTTCCATTTATTGATGAGGATCATAACTTTCTTAGTATAGCCAGTACATCTGACTTCCAATCAGTTAGCTCTAGTAAAACTCTAGAAGAAAGTAATCAACATAATATTAGTTCTATTAATCAACATTACACTATCAATAATTCTAATTTCCGTAGCCTTCTGACTCCCCCACCTAAACTCATACACAGAAAAAGCAAACCCATACGAATGTGGATTTGACCCTATAAGCTCAGCCCGACTACCCTTCTCAATAAAATTTTTCTTAGTCGCCATCACCTTCCTACTATTCGACTTAGAAATCGCACTACTTCTCCCACTACCATGGGCCATACAGTTCTCCAACATAAACATACCGACCACCATAGCATTTATCCTAATCACAATTCTAGCCGCAGGTCTAGCCTATGAATGAACACAAAAAGGTCTAGAATGAGCAGAATAATTGGTAATTAGTTTAATTAAAATTAATGATTTCGACTCATTAGATTGTGATAAATATCATAATTACCAAAAATGACACCTGCAGTAATTAACATCACTTTAGCTTTCACTTTCTCATTTTTAGGAACCCTTATATTCCGATCGCACCTAATATCCACCCTTCTATGTCTGGAAGGAATAATACTCTCCCTATTCATCCTAGCCACAATTACACCACTAAACACACACTCAATAATCATATTCCCTATCCCTATTGTAATCTTAGTCTTCGCTGCCTGCGAAGCCGCCGTAGGATTAGCCCTACTAGCAAAAATCTCAAACACCTACGGCTCTGACTTCGTACAAAACCTAAACCTGTTACAATGCTAAAAATTATTCTTCCATCGCTCATGCTACTACCCCTGACCTGACTATCTAGCAACAAAAAGGTTTGAATCAATGTAACAACCTATAGTCTCCTCATCAACTTAGTCTCCATTAGTCTCCTATGACAAAATAACGAAAGCAGTCTAAACTTCTCCACCATATTCTCCGCAGACCCCCTATCTGCCCCACTCCTAGTCCTAACAACCTGACTACTTCCACTTATACTCCTAGCCAGCCAAAATCATATTAAAAAAGAACATGAGTACAGCAAAAAACTTTATATCTCCCTGCTAGTAGCCCTCCAAATCCTACTTATCATAACATTCTCCGCAAATGAACTCATTATATTCTATGTATTATTTGAAGCTACCCTTATTCCCACCCTAATCATCATTACACGATGAGGAAACCAAACAGAACGACTAAACGCCGGAATTTATTTTCTATTCTATACCCTCATTGGCTCAATCCCACTACTAATTGCCCTCATCTTCATCCAAAACTCAATAGGAACATTAAACTTTATTCTAATGTCATTAAACTACGCACCTATAAACCAAACATGGGCCAACAACATCCTGTGACTAGCATGCATAATAGCCTTCATAATCAAAATACCCCTATACGGAGTCCACTTATGACTACCAAAAGCCCACGTAGAGGCCCCAATCGCCGGATCCATGATTCTAGCCGCCATTCTACTAAAACTTGGGGGGTATGGAATAATACGCCTCTCCATAATCTTAGACCCAGTAACTAAATCCATAGCATACCCCTTCATTCTCCTATCACTATGAGGTATAATCATAACCAGCTCCATCTGCCTACGACAAACAGACCTAAAATCACTCATCGCTTACTCCTCAGTTAGCCACATAGCTCTGGTTATCGCAGCTATCATAATTCAAACACCATGAAGCTTCATAGGGGCCACAGCACTCATAATCGCCCACGGACTCACATCCTCCCTACTATTCTGCTTAGCCAACACCAACTATGAACGAATCCACAGCCGAACAATAATTATAGCCCGAGGCCTACAAATAGTATTTCCTTTGATAGCTACCTGATGGATCTTAGCAAGCCTAGCCAACCTTGCCCTCCCACCAACAATCAACCTAATTGGAGAACTAATAATCACAATCTCCCTATTCTCCTGATCTAACCCATCAATTATCCTCCTAGGAACCAATATCCTAATCACATCCCTATATTCAATCTACATAATTGTAACCACACAACGAGGTAAACTAGTTAGTCATATAAACAACCTGCAACCCTCCCACACACGAGAATCAACACTAATAGCCCTCCACATTCTTCCCTTAATCCTATTAACTATCAACCCTAAACTAATCCTAGGGCTTACAACATGTCAATATAGTTTAATAAAAATATCAGACTGTGAATCTGAAGATAGGATATAAATCTCCTTATTTACCAAGAAAGCATGCAAGAGCTGCTAACTCATGCCTCCGTATTTAAACATACGGCTTTCTTACTTTTATAGGATAGAAGTAATCCGTTGGTCTTAGGAACCAAAAACTTGGTGCAACTCCAAATGAAAGTAATAAACACAATTACATCCTCAATTTTGTTAATCTTTATACTTCTAATATTTCCCATAGCCATTTCATTCACCAACCTAGCAAAACAAATTAACTTCCCTAATTACGTAACCCTATGCATTAAATACGCATTCTTCATCAGCCTTATTCCACTATTTTCCTTCTTTCACTCTAATACAGAATTTATAATTACTAACTGACACTGAGTCACCATTGGATCTATAAAATTATCACTAAGCCTGAAATTCGACTTCTTTTCCATCATCTTCCTACCAGTAGCCCTATTCGTTACATGATCAATCATAGAGTTTTCCATGTGATACATACACTCAGACCCTAATCTGGATCGATTTATTAAATACCTACTCCTATTCCTAATCACCATAATCATCCTAACTTCCGCCAACAATCTATTCCAGCTTTTCATCGGGTGGGAAGGCGTAGGAATCATATCATTTCTACTAATCGGATGGTGATACGGCCGATCCGATGCAAACACAGCAGCCCTGCAAGCTATCTTGTACAACCGTATCGGCGACATCGGCTTTATCCTAGCCATGGCCTGATTCTGCACAAAAATAAATTCATGGGACCTTCAACAGATCTTCATTATAAACGAATCAAACATCATCCCCCTTTCAGGACTAATCATCGCCGCCACAGGCAAATCGGCCCAATTCGGCCTACATCCTTGACTACCATCAGCTATAGAAGGCCCAACCCCAGTATCTGCCCTACTTCACTCAAGCACTATAGTTGTAGCAGGAATTTTCCTACTAATTCGCTTCCACCCCCTTATCTCTGACAACAGCACTATTTTAACAATTATACTATGCTTAGGCGCAATCACCACTCTATTCACAGCAATCTGCGCTCTAACCCAAAACGACATCAAAAAAATCGTAGCATTCTCAACATCAAGCCAACTAGGACTCATAATAGTAACCCTAGGAATCAACCAACCATACCTAGCCTTTCTTCATATCTGCACACATGCATTTTTCAAAGCTATACTATTCATATGCTCCGGATCTATCATCCACAGCCTAAACGACGAGCAAGACATTCGAAAAATAGGAGGAATGGCAAAAGCTATACCATTTACATCCTCATGTTTAACCATCGGCAGCTTAGCCCTAACCGGAACACCATTCCTCACAGGCTTCTACTCAAAAGACCTAATTATTGAAGCCGCCAACACCTGCTACACCAACGCCTGAGCCCTCTTAATCACACTAGTAGCCACCTCAATAACAGCCATTTACAGCATGCGAATTATCTACTTCGTTCTTATATCTAAACCCCGCTTTCCCTCTACAATTACTATAAATGAAAACAACCCCCTACTAATTAACCCAATCAAGCGACTAGCTCTAGGGAGCATTATAGCAGGATTCCTCATCTCACATAATATCCCACCTACAACCATCCAAGTAATGACTATACCATGATATCTAAAAACAACAGCACTTATAGTGACCATCACAGGATTCATAATCGCACTAGACCTAAATAACCTCACCAACAACCTCACACCCACAAAGCCTTCACTCACCTCCTCATTCTCAACCTCATTAGGGTATTTCCCAACAATTATACACCGTTTATTCCCCTCAAAAACACTAAATACCAGCTTTAAAACAGCCCTTACCCTTCTAGACCTAATCTGACTGGAAAAAGCCATCCCAAAAATTATCTCCACAATACATATAACTACCTCTTCCACCCTTAGCAACCAAAAAGGCATAATTAAACTGTATTTCCTCTCATTCCTAATTACGCTCATTTCCATCCCAATCATACTACTAACCTAATTTCCACGAGTAATCTCAATAATAATAAACACCCCTATAAACAAGGTTCAACCAGAAACAACCATTAATCATGCAGAGCAGCTATACAAAGCAGCCACACCAGCACCCCCTTCACCCATTAACCCCAACTCGTCACCATCATAAACCACCCACCCACCTAAGCTATTAAACTCCAGAACTATCTCCACACCCTCATAATAATTAGACACAAACAACATCCCTACTCCCATAAAAATACTTATAACCAGAGTCCCTAATACCAATCAACTAGAAACCCATGTCTCAGGATATTCCTCTGCAGACATAGCAGTAGTGTAACCAAACACAACCATCATCCCCCCTAAATAAATTAAAAACACCATTAATCCTAAAAAAGACCCACCAAGCCCTAACACCACTAAACAACCCGAACACCCACTAACAATTAAACATAACCCACCATAAATAGGCGAAGGCTTTAAAGAGGTGCCTAAGCAACCTGTACAAATTAACAAGCTTAAAAAATAAATTAATTCTGTCATAATTTCTACATAGACTTTAACTATGACCAATGACATGAAAAATCATCGTTGTTATTCAACTATAGAAACATCTAATGACAATCATCCGAAAAAAACACCCATTAATCAAAATCATCAACCACTCATTTATTGACCTCCCTACCCCATCAAACATCTCATCATGATGAAACTTTGGCTCCCTACTTGGCCTCTGCCTAATCATTCAAATCCTTACAGGACTCTTCCTAGCCATACACTACACATCAGACACATCAACAGCATTCTCATCAGTCACCCACATCTGTCGAGACGTAAACTACGGCTGGCTCATCCGCTATATACATGCAAACGGAGCCTCCATATTCTTCATTTGCCTTTTCCTCCACGTAGGACGAGGTATATACTATGGCTCCTACAACATAATTGAAACCTGAAACATAGGTATTGTCTTACTATTCGCTGTAATAGCAACAGCATTTATAGGCTACGTCCTACCATGAGGACAAATATCCTTCTGAGGAGCCACAGTAATTACAAATCTACTATCAGCCATCCCTTATATCGGCACAACCCTAGTAGAATGAATCTGAGGGGGATTCTCAGTAGACAAAGCCACCCTCACACGATTCTTCGCATTCCACTTCATCCTGCCCTTCATCATTACAGCCCTTGTCTTCGTCCACCTACTATTCCTACACGAGACAGGATCCAACAATCCAACAGGCTTAAACTCAGACGCAGACAAAATCCCTTTCCACCCCTACTACACAATCAAAGACTTCTTAGGGGTCCTTATCTTATTAATAGGTCTCATAATTTTGGTATTATTTTTCCCAGATGTTCTCGGAGACCCAGATAATTACACTCCTGCAAATCCACTCAACACTCCAGCACACATTAAACCAGAATGATATTTTCTTTTCGCCTACGCCATTCTACGTTCCATCCCTAACAAACTAGGAGGCGTCCTAGCCCTAATCCTATCAATCCTAATCCTAGCCCTCCTTCCACTCCTTCACACCTCAAAACAACGCGGACTCACCTTCCGACCAATCACACAAACAATATACTGAATCCTAGTAGCCGACTTACTAATTCTCACATGAATCGGAGGCCAACCAGTAGAATACCCTTTCATCATTATTGGACAAATAGCCTCAATCGCCTACTTCGCCATCATCGTCATTTTCATACCAATAGCAGGCATAATTGAAAACAACATTCTAGACCTAGACTAAATGCCCCGATAGTATAAACATTACACTGGTCTTGTAAACCAGAAATGAAAAACCACTTTTCTCAGGGCATCAAGAAGGAAGGACTCTTCCCCCACCATCAGCACCCAAAGCTGATATTCTACTTAAACTACTTCTTG